CGATACGTTACAAAATTTAGCTTTTGACAATGATCCAATCATAGAAATAATTGGAACTCTAGTTTCGAATTTTTTAGTAACAGTATCTATTAAAAAAAAATTCTCTAGCATTTGACTCTTTACCGCTGAAGGATTTATTGGTACACTTGAAAGATAACCCAGAAAATGGAAAGAAAAATGTGAGAATTGGTTTATGTGGATCCTACAGGGTTGAGACCAAAAGTGAAAATGACATTGCCAAAAATTGACAAAGTAAGATTTCCATTTCTTCATTAGAAGACGAGTCCCTTTTGAAGCCAGAATTGATTTTCCTTGATATCTAACATAATGTATGAAAGGATCCTTGAACAACCATAGGGTTTTCTGAAAATCATTACAACAAAGTACTACGAGATGTTGTTCTATTTTTTCATGGAAATGTGTTCGCTCAAGAAAGGTTCCAGAAGATGTTGATCGTAAATAAGAGGATTGTTTACGGAGAAAAACTAATATGGATTCGCATTCAACTACATAAGAATTATATAGGAACAAAAATAGTCTTGGATTCTCTTTTGAAAAACCATAATAGTTAGATTTCTTTGGAGTAATAAGATTATTCCAATTATGATATTCGTGAAAAAAGAATCGTAATAAATGTAAAGAGGGAACATCTTGTATCCAGCATTGTAGAATTTGAACCAAGATTTCTAGATGTACGGGATAGGGTATTAGTATATCTAATACACAATTTAAATGTGAGAATTTGTCCTCAAAAAATGGAAATATTGAATGAATAGATCGTAAATTCTGAGATTTTGGTATTTCTTTTTTTTCCTCGAGGGAGGATACTAATCGCAACGAGAAAGGAATTTCCACAATGACAGCAAAACCCTCTGATATCATTTGAGAATAAAAATTCTTGTTATGCCCAACGAATCTATTTTGGTTAGAATCATTAAGAGAATTGATCAAATAATTTTGTTGGTCCATTCGAGTAATTAAACGTTTCACAAGTAATGAGCTAAATTTTTTGTCATAACCTGAAATTTCTGCGGGTTCATAAAAAATTGATCCATTTACATTTAAACCATGATCATGAGCAAGTACGTAAATATACTCTTGAAAGAGAAGCGGATATAGGAAGTGTTGTTGTTTAGATCTACTTTTTTCTAAATATCCTTTTAATTCTTCCATTTTAAATTATACTTGAACCAGAGACAGGAAGCATTTCTTGGATCAGCAAATGATACATAGTGCGATATGGCCAGAACAAGTATGTATATAAGGTATGTATACAGTAAGAAAAAGTTACCCCGAAAACAGAGAGTCCAGTCCCCAGACCTTCTTCCTATCTTTCCAGATCCAATTGGTTTATGTTCGTTAACAAGAAAAAGAAAAGGTTCAAAATCCTTTATTTTTGCAACCCAATCGCTCTTTTGATTTTGGAATCCATTTTCTTTATCAGAATGCTCTTTCTTTTACACATCTATCTCCACTCTACCCTATCTATAATGGAGAATAGTTAGGATTCATTAAAAAAAGTAATTGATGGTCCACTCACAGGAGAACCCTTTCCCGTATCAGGCACTAATCTATTTTTAACGTCTAATTAGATTAGATCGGGTAACCATTCAAATTAAGAACATAAGCTCGTCGCTTTTTCTTTGCCTAGAATTGGAGCCATAAAACTCTATCCATTTATTCACTCGACCAAACGGTAAATGTGAATTCATTTTGTCCCCTTCCTAAAATCAAAGGTTTGTTTTTTATACCGATCCAGTAAGGATGATCTATTCTTAGAGTTCTACATTACTAATTAAATTAATATTAATATAATACGACATGCTATTTTTTCCATTCATTACCTTTCAGGATCAGTCGTGGTCTTATAGACTCTACCAAAAGTCTGGACGAATTCGTTGCTTCATCAAAATGTGTAAAAGATCATAGCCGCACTTAAAAGCCGAGTACTCTACCGTTGAGTTAGCAACCCAAATAAATATAAATAAATTAATAAATATATATATAAATATATATATTAAATATAAATATATATAATAATAGATATGATCAAAATCAAAATACAAATATATTTTTAAATTCAAATATATTGATTGCACGATCCCACCAAAAAAAATATTGTATTGAAATTTAATTAGCAACAAATTTGAAAAGAAAAAATCTACTACGATTCTATTAATTAATAATTAAAGTTTTATTTTAATTAAGGGCGGATCCAATTAAAATACAACAGATTTCTAGATAAATATTTTATTTAATTTTTTTATCAATTCAAAAAATATTTCATTCATTAATAATTGAAGTAAAGAACCAATATAACCAGCAGAAATAGGGGTGGGGATAAACAGATCCATTTATTTATGATCGAATTATATTTGTTCAATACACCATTGTCAATATGAATTGCATGTTGAAAAAAAAACAAATCAAATTAATTGAATAAATCAAATAAAAACTTGTGTTGGATTGGCACGACATAAAATAAATAAGAAATCAAATAAATAAGAAATGTGGAGAAAAAAATAAGGAAGAAGTAGAGAAAATCTCGGGTTTATTCAATAAATAGAAGTACAATAAGCAAGATTAACTCGTTTTTGTTAGTAAATTTACAAAGCAAGAAAAAGTGGGTGTGAATAGAAAAATAAAAGCAAATGTTGAGTAAAAAATTATACAAAGCTATATACTACTATATACTAGATACTAGGCACTACCTTTTTGTATTTCAAAAATCTTTTGATTAATTCAAAGTTCTTTAGACAATTAATTCCGCTTTCTTAAAAATATCATGAACAGTTCTTGTGGGTTGAGCTCCCTTTTCAAGAAAATATAGAATAGCCGGAACGTTTGAATAAGTTTGATTCTTTATCGGATCATAAAAACCCACTCTCCGAAGATCTCTTCCTTCTCTTCGGGATCGAACATCAATTGCAACGATTCGATAGATGGCTCATTGGGATAGATAAGCAAAGCCCCCCCCCCAGAAACGTATAGGAGGTTTTATCCTCGTACGGCTCAAGCAAGAAAGAATGATTCTAAAATGATTGATTCAATTTAATAAAATTAAAATTTTTTTATATTTCATTTTTTATATTTATTTATTTATAAATTTAGAATTAATATAAATTTAGAATTAATTATTAATTTTTTTTTTTTTTATTTTTATAAATAAAATTCTAATTCTAAATTTAGAATTTTAATATTAATAAATATTTTTAATATTAATAATTAAATTAATAATATTAATATATTAATATTAAAAAATATTAAATTTGAATAATTAATATTATATTATATATATAAATTATAAAATATATATATAAATTATAAAATAAATAAATTATAAAATAAATAATAAATAAATATCAATAGTTATATCATAATTCAATAGTTATATCATAATATAGTGATAATCATAATGGTATAGTGGCAAACGGATCCATAAATAAAATCATGAATTAGACTATGATTGGAATTGTTTTATTTTTCCATAAAGAAAAAACGAAACTTCATTCATTTGTACTCATAACTCAAGTTGGGTAGCTCTAAAAGAATTCGAATAGAAATCCTTAGAATTTATTGAGTCGTCTGTAACCTTTTTGTTTGTCTCATCTCAAATCTATTTGAATTTTTATTTTATTCCTTATTCTAATTCCTTATTTTGATTCAATTGTTGAGACAGTTGAAAATAGTGTTTCCTTGTTCCGGAATCCTTAATCTTTGCTTTGTTGAATCGTTAGGTTTAGACATTACTTCGGTGATTTTACTCCTTTCAAAACGGCAGCAACATACCCTTTCTTTCTATGGAAAAATTATATGAACGATTGATTCCCTTGTAATACACTTTTGATCAAAATAGTTTTCCCAATTCCAACAAGTTTGACTTTTTGATTTCAAATTGTTAGAATTTGAATCTTTCGATTTCTAAATTGAAGATATATTTACAAAGTTGGTCCAGCTTATTGATTGGCATTAACCCTAGATTCTTCCCCTCGATATAATAAATGAATCATTACTTTCTACTCGAGCTTCATCGTGTACTATTTACTTAATTACTTACAACCCCCCAAAATGGGGTTCCTAGTGGAACAGAACAAACCATGTCGAGCCAAGAGCATCCTCATTTCTATAGAGAATGGTGGATGTAAGAATCCACATAAGTAATCACGTCCTTCAAGTCGCACGTTGCTTTCTACCACATCGTTTCAAACGAAGTTTTACCATAACATTCCTCTAATTTCGAACCGGGATGGAATTGATTCAATATGGAATCATGAATAGTCATTGGCTCAATCGGTACATTTCAGTACATACTTTTTTATCTATTTCCCTTTTATTTATGGATAAAAAAGTCTTTATCCTAAGAAATCTCAGCAAGAAAAAAAATCCAAAAACCCCCCTATTTTAACGAAACCCATTTATATTTTTTACAAAAAAAAGAGGAAATCGTTGTTGGTTAAGACCTATTTACATCTTCAACAAATTGTTTGGAACGATCAGTCATGAAAAAAAAGAATAAATCAGAACCAGAAGAGTATGATCTTTCCATACTCATCCATCAAATACAATGAACATTTGTATGGGTAATTATGTATTTTAATTAAAGATTGAATAGAATATAGGAATTTCCTCCCCTGAGTCGCTACATTAACTTACAATTTTTTTATTCATTTGAACCGGATACAAAAGTAAATCGGTCAACATATGTTTGATATTCCTATTTGAATTTGACTCCATCTCAGTTTCATTTTTAGGGTTTTAATTTTAAACCAGTGATAGAATTATCTCAAAAAACCTCTATTCTTTTGTTTAGTCTCTACATAGACTGTAGAATACCCTATTCACTTACTTTAGGCTTTAACTTTAATAAATGGAGAGATTTTTCGCATTTTGATTCTGAAGAATTGAATTGATCTGGGACGGAAGGATTCGAACCTCCGAATAACGGGACCAAAACCCGCTGCCTTACCGCTTGGCCACGCCCCATTTAGATTTCTATTTGACACTAATAAACATTATTACCTTTTTTGGCATTCGTCCAGACTTAATTCCAGACAATATGACAATAAAAAAAAAATAAATAAAATAAATACATATAGGATATCTTGTTATTCTTGCTGGTATTCGATACATATAGATATAGAATAAAAAATTCAATTCATTGATGATTATATATAATTCAATTAAGATATTGTATGAAAGTGTAATTCCTTGTATTCTCATTTGATTTGAAAATCTGAGGATTTTGGATTTGGATTTTTTGGGGGAGTTCAAATCAAAGAAAAAGAAGGCTTTTTTACCTACCTTCTTTCTTAATTTTCCCGTATATCAATAATTCAATAAAAACTAAATTATCTACAAAAACAAATATTCGTTTGTTATGCTTAATATCTTTTTTAGTTTAATCTGTATCTGTCTTAATTCTGCCCTTTCTTCAAGCAGCTTTTTCTTCGGGAAATTGCCCGAGGCTTATGCTATTTTCAATCCAATCGTAGACATTATGCCCGTCATACCTGTACTTTTCTTTCTCTTAGCCTTTGTTTGGCAAGCTGCTGTAAGTTTTCGATGAAGTTCTTAATACTATACTGAAAATATTCATGATTTATTCGGTAAAAAAAAATTTTACCAATTATTGATAAGATCATATGAGTCTTACATTACAAATCCTCTATTAAAAAATAGAAATTCTTGTATATTGGATAAGGGAAACGATAAATTTTGATCAGTCCATTTTCCCTTTCGTCCGCCCTTCCGGTAAGCAAGGACTCTATTAGATTAGGTTTTTCCACAATACCTAATTGTTAATATTACAATAACAATTTGGGTAACGAAAAAAATTCGAATCTTAATTACAAATAAATTCATGAATTTGAAAATTCATTTTTTTTAGATTTAGAAAAAAAAACACTTAATTATAATTAAAAGAATTTGTTCTTTATTTTTTTTCATATTTTGGTATCATGTCAAATCAAAATAGTACAAACAAAACTCAAATGGATAATCTATTCCCTTTTACCCCAAAAATGATCTTATCTTGGAGATTGTGTAATGCTTACTCTCAAACTCTTCGTTTATACAGTAGTGATATTCTTTGTTTCTCTCTTCATTTTTGGATTCTTATCTAATGATCCAGGACGTAATCCTGGGCGCGAGGAATAAAAGACTAGGAGGTTTTTTTTTTATCATTTTTCCTTGCGTTTTCTGAATATTTTTTTATGTATTCCATACATTTAACTATGATAAAATAAAACAAGGAATCGAGATTTTTCGAATTCAAAAGTATCAAGTGATCAGAGAAAGCGGAGAAAGAGGGATTCGAACCCTCGGTACGAATAACTCGTACAACGGATTAGCAATCCGCCGCTTTAGTCCACTCAGCCATCTCTCCTAATTTGGAATTGGGATTTTTTATGTTTATGTGACACTTAAAGTAACGATTGATTGATGAAAATTTAATAATACTTATTTATTAATATTAAACTTTTTTTTATTAATTATTAATATTAAATTTTTTAGATTATTAACTTTTTAAATAAATTATTATAATACTTTTTTTATTATATTATATGTTTATATTATATGTTTATATGTTTTTATTATATTATAATTATATGTACTTTTTTTATTTTTTATTATATTATATGTAACTAACATATTAAATATTATATGATATGGTAATTATTAACATATAAATATTAACATAACAAATATATAATAAATATTATCCAACATAAATATTATACAACAAAAAAAAAGTATATAACACATGAGTTGAATAAATTTATAAGATAAGTTAAATAAAATAATAGACTAAGGCCAATTTTTAAATATAATATATATATATATTATGATTTTATATTATATATATTTATCATATATATATTTTATATATATAAAATATATTATATAATAAATGTAAATATTATATATAAGTATTATAATTATATATAAGTATTATATATAAGTATGTATTATATATAAGTATAAGGTAAATAAAATATAATATATGTAAATATATAAGGATAATAATATAAATAAATAATATAATAAATAAATAATATAAATATAAGGATATAAGATAAGGCTAAGTTATAAAATAAGGGTAAATAAGATATCTATGAATTTAGAATTTACCAACAATTCAATTTTGATAACGATAATAATTTAAAACGGATATTTCAAATAGAAAAATACCTTACTTTTTTTATACAAAATTTTTTATTTTATTTCCACGGCCTGGCTAGTACCTAGCTAGGCCATTACTCCAATTGATCATTCATAAATCAATTTATTTATAATATTATAATTATATTATATTCAATTTATTTAATATTTTTTATTTATTTTAATTATTTATTTTATATTTTAATAAATATTTATTAATTTATAAATTAATTAAAAAAAAAATTAGAATAAGAATATATAATATAAAATATTTGATTTATTAAAATATAAGATTATTTAGAATTTATTATATTAAATATTAGTATATTAAATATTAGA